GGTAAGATTAATGGTGTTTGTATTTTTGTTTGGTTTTTATTTTGGGTGGTTGATGGAGGTGTGGCAGTTGGTGGTTGGTTTGGTTGAAGTTGATAGGGGGCTTTAGGTTTAATGTTGGTTGGTTTGTTGATGAAAGTTATGTTTGTTTTGGGTTTGTTGGTTGGGGGTAAGTCAGAGGAAGTTTAGTTGTCGATGTAATGGTGATGAATGTTTGGGTTTTTGTAGGGATATGTACTTAAATATTTAACAAACAAAAATTGAAAATGACAAACAAAAAAGAAATGGATGATGAAAATGTGGGTTTAGGTGGGAATTACTGGAAAGGGTAAATAAAGTATTTATGTCCGGCAACCATTGCATTATATAGTTACTTAAGAGGTAAATAGCCTCCCCCTCGTGAATGGGGTCAAAGTGCATCAGTGTCCGGGTATGCGACGACCTTATCCCATGAGACCATGACAAGTTAAGTGGTTTCGGTAGATTGTTGGTTCGACGGTCATGTGATGGACATGTCAAGAGGAAGATATCACCTGCTACGCACTTGAAGGGTTTATTGAAAGGACCCCTAAAAGAAGGAAAGTGCCGGGCGGTCGGATGTCGGGATCACGAGGTAGAGGGGGGAGTATTCATCCGACCGCTTGTATCTGTGAAGAGCAAGAGGGAAGGATTGAGCCAAGTTATGGCCCTGAAATAGGAACCAGTGGCGCAAAAGAGCAAGTTGGGCTAGGGTGTAGGGGGATGTTATGTCCTTGAAGCCAATAACCTAAAGTAGCACAGACGTTGAGTAGCTCGGTTCTCGTGAGGGTTACGATTAATAGATAACCAGGTTCTCTGGCTTGGGAGTTCTTGAAAGTCTTTGGTGAAGGTGTTATCCTTGGAGGTGGGCGAATGTGTGGTCTAGGGGAATGCAAAGGAGTACTGTGACGTTATCCGTATTCTGGTCAGGGATAAGTGCGAGGTGGGGGTAGTCGACCTTAAGTAACGCTTGCGGCTCGGCTGGGGGTAGGATCATTTGGGTTCTATGGTACCTGAAACAAGAATGTCTCTAGAGTGGGTGTTGCGCGAACATTATCTGTTTGGGTTAAATGTTTGAGTTAAATTGGCATAGCATACCCGTATGGCGTGGAGTATCCTACATTATAGTAGTGTCTGATGGGGCAAAAATACTAAATGAGGAAGTACATATCCCTTAAAGCACGAGAAAAAGTGCGGGGGGGGGGAAGGGGGGGGGAGGTTCTTGTAGTTAAAGTGCTATGACGGCAGCTTTTCAAGCTGCAGATTCCGGATCAAGGCCGGGCGAGAATTATGATAGGATTTGTATTATTTTTAGGGTTTTGCTTCATTCTGGGGGGTCTGGCAGTTGCCTCCAACCCTTCTCCCTATTATGGGGTTGTAGGGCTGGTCTTGGCTTCTGTGGCTGGGTGTGGTTGATTGGTAAGTTTGGGGGTTTCTTTTGTAGGTTTGGTTCTGGTTATGGTGTATCTTGGGGGAATGCTGGTAGTGTTTGTTTATTCGGTCTCCCTAGCGGCGGATCCCTATCCGGAGGCTTGGGCTGATTGGGGGGTGGTTGGGTATGGAGTGGGTTTAGGGTTGGTTGTGATGGTGGGGGCGGTGGTAGGAGGGGGGTTTGAGATTTTGGTGACTGGGGGAGTGGTCAATAATGAGGGGTTGTCGTCGGTGCGGTCGGATTTTGTTGGTGTAGCTATGTTCTATTCTTGGGGGGCGGGGCTGTTTTTAATTGGTGGGTGGGGGCTACTGTTGACTCTGTTTGTGGTATTGGAGCTTGTGCGGGGGTTGTCTCGAGGGGCTATTCGGGCAGTTTAGGGGTTGTCAGAAAGTAGTTTAGTTGAAAATACCAGCTTTGGGAGTTGGTGAGGAAGGTTCGATTCCTTTCTTTCTGATGGGGTAAACTCTAAGAAGAGGCTAATTCTTCAATCTTTGGCTTACAAGACCAATGTTTTTATAAACTATTAGAGTGGGCTATAGTTTTAGTATTTTATTTTCTAGTACGGCTGCGAGGGGGAATAGGACTAGAATGATTGTGAAATAGGAGAGTGAGGCTAGTTGGCCAATGATGATGAATGGGTGTTCAACGGGTTGGCTTCCCACTCAGGTGAGGATGAGGAGGTTGGCAACTAGTGTTCAGAAAAGGACTTGCGAGATGGGTCGGAAGGTTATTGAGCGTAGTTTGGAGGTGTGGAGGAGAGGCATTAGGAATAGGACTAAGACGGAAGCGGCTAGGGCGAGAACTCCTCCTAGTTTGTTGGGGATGGATCGAAGAATGGCGTATGCGAATAGGAAATATCATTCGGGTTTAATGTGAGGGGGTGTGGCTAGGGGGTTAGCTGGTGTAAAGTTTTCTGGGTCTCCTAGGAGGTTTGGGGAGAATAGGGCTATGGAGACAAGTAGAATGAGTATTAGTGCAAATCCTAGGATGTCTTTTGTAGAGTAGTACGGGTGGAAGGGGATTTTGTCGCAGTCTGCGGGGATTCCTAGTGGGTTGTTGGATCCTGTTTCGTGTAGGAAGGTTAGATGGACTAGGGTTAGCCCTACAATGAGGAATGGCAGTAGGAAGTGCAAGGCGAAGAATCGGGTTAGTGTGGGGTTGTCTACTGAGAATCCTCCTCAGGCTCATTCTACCAGTGTTTGTCCGATGTATGGGATTGCTGAAAATAGGTTTGTAATTACTGTTGCCCCCCAGAATGATATTTGTCCTCAGGGCAGTACGTATCCTACGAAGGCTGTTGCTATTAACGTTAGTAGGAGAATTACTCCGACGTTTCAGGTCTCTTTGTTTAGGTATGATCCGTAGTAGAGTCCTCGTCCGATGTGTAGGTAGATGCAGATGAAAAAGAATGATGCTCCGTTTGCATGTAGATTTCGGATTAGTCAGCCGAATTGTACGTTTCGGCATATGTGGGCTACTGAGTTGAAGGCTAGGGAGGTGTCTGCTGTGTAGTGTGTGGCTAGTAGTAGGCCGGTGACGATTTGTGTAATTAGGCAGATGCCTAGTAGGGATCCGAAGTTTCATCAGGCCGAAATGTTTGATGGTGTAGGGAGATCGATTAGGGCGTCGTTGATGGTCTTGAGTAGTGGGTGATTTTTACGAAGATTGAGGGCCATTGGTTGGTTCTGTATGTGGATATTAGGGCGATGAGGATGGAGAGGGCGAAGGATCCTAGGTAGGCTTTGATTAGTCCTGAGTGGAAGGTGGTGGAGGTTTTGGTTGCTATTAGTTGTAGGTCGGCGAGGCCTTCTGGTCCTAGTTTTTTGTATCAGGATAGGTCGATCAGGTGAGAGGCGATGTTTTGGCCTCCGCTTAGTAGGTTGGTTGCAGCGAAGCGGTGTATTAGGGGGTTGAAGTAGCCTAGTGATGTAGAGAAGTTTGAGAAAGGGCCTTGTTTTGTTAGGATGAGTGTTTGTGTTATTTTTGAGATTTCTAGGGCTAGGAGGATTCCTAGGGCTGTGACGAGTAGGGCAGTTATTTTGATGTATGTAGGTATAGTCATAGGAGGGGTTTTTATGGGGATGATGAAGGAGGTGATGATAAGCCCGGCTGTGATGCTTCCTAGGGCTAGGCGGGTGATTGGGGCGACTACTGCGGGGTTGTTTTCGTTTATTGGTGTTAGGGGAGGGATTCGGGTGAATCCGGTTTGTACCAGCATGGTTATGCGGATTGTGTATACCGCGGTGAAGGAGGTGGCTAGGAGGGTTAGTAGGAGGGCTCAGGTGTTTAGGTAGGATGTGTTTAGGCATTCGATGATTTGGTCTTTTGAGTAGAACCCTGCAAGGAATGGTGTGCCCATTAGGGCTAGGTTACCGATAGTTAGACATGAGGTGGTTGTTGGTAGTATTTTTTGTAGTCCTCCTATTTTTCGAATATCCTGTTCGCCGTTTAGGCAGTGGATGATAGAGCCGGAGCAGAGGAATAGCATGGCCTTGAAGAATGCGTGGGTTGAGATGTGTAGGAAGGCTAGTTGTGGGAGGTTTAGTCCGATTGTCACTATCATTAGGCCTAGTTGGCTTGAGGTGGAGAAGGCGATGATTTTTTTGATGTCGTTTTGGGTGAGGGCGCATGTGGCTGCAAATAGTGTAGATAGGGCGCCTAGACATAGGCAGAGGGTTAAGGCAGTTTGGTTGTTGTTGAATAGTGGGTGGGTTCGAATTAGTAGGAAGATTCCTGCAACTACTATGGTGCTGGAGTGTAGTAGGGCAGAGACAGGGGTTGGCCCTTCTATGGCGGCGGGGAGTCATGGGTGTAGGCCGAATTGGGCGGATTTGCCTGTCGCGGCTAGGATTAGGCCTAGGAGGGGTAGTGTTGGGGTTTGTGAGGGGGTGGAGATTTGTTGGATTTCTCAGGTGTTGATGGTGGAGGCTAGTCATGCCATGCAAAGGATAAGGCCGACGTCTCCGATTCGGTTGTATAGAACGGCTTGTAGGGCTGCGGTGTTGGCTTCCGCTCGTCCATGTCACCAGCTGATCAGGAGGAAGGATATGATTCCTACTCCTTCTCAGCCGATAAATAGGATGAAGAAGTTGTTAGCGACAATTAGGATGAGTATTGCTACAAGGAAGAATAGGAGATAGGTGAAGAACTTTGTTATGTACGGGTCTGATGCTATGTATCATGTTGCGAATTGTAGGATGGATCAGGATACGAATAGGGCGATTGGGAAGAATGTGAGGGAGTAAAAGTCTATTTTTAGACTGATTGGGATTTTGAAGTTTATGATGAATTTTCATTCTCAGAGAGAGACCACACTTTCTGTCCCTGAGTGGATGAAGATTGTTATGGGAATTAGGCTGATTAGGAATGAGGTTTTTACTGTGCTTGTAATGGTGTAGGGGGTATTTTTTAGGTTGTCTGAGAGGAGCGGGAAGATGATTGGAGTGAGGAGGGTTATTAGGGTTAGTAGTATGGATGTAGTCAGGACTAGTGGTAGGTCCATTACTTTCACTTGGATTTGCACCAAGATGAGTGGTTCCTAAGACCATTGGATTACTGTTATCCTTTGAAAGTAAGGGGGCTGAGGTTTTAGACTCAGATGCAAGAGTTAGCAGTTCCTGCTGGTTTAACCCCCCTCGGCAGGTAAGAAGACTTTAACTTCTATCTTTAGAATCACAGTCTAATGTTTGGGTTGAAACTATACTTGCATACGGGGATTCCTGAGATGAGCTCTGGTTTTAGGATTAGTAGGCCTATGGGGATGATGTGTAGGGCTATGAGTAGATGTTCTCGTGTGGAGGAATTTTGGATTGATGTGATGTGGGATGGGAGGGTACCTCGTTGGGTGGTTATGAGTATGTGTAGGGTGTATGAGGCAGTTAGTAGGATTGTGGCTCCTGTAAGGATTAGTGTTAGGGGAGATCAGTTGAATAGGGTAATTACGATTGTTAGTTCTGCTATTAGGTTTGTTGTTGGGGGAAGGGCTATGTTAGCTAGGTTGGCTAGTAGTCATCAGGAGGCTATGAGAGGGAGAAGAGGTTGGAGGCCTCGGGCTAGCAGGAGGATGCGGCTGTGGGTTCGTTCGTAGTTGGTGTTGGCTAGGCAGAATAGTATGGAGGAGGTTAGTCCGTGGGAGATTATTAGGATTATTGCGCCTGAGAATGCTCATTGGGTTTGGATTATGGTTGCAGCTACTACTAAGCCCATGTGGCTGACGGATGAGTATGCAATGAGTGATTTCAGGTCGATCTGTCGTAGGCAGATGGCGCTGGTTATCAGTGCTCCTCATAGAGCCAGGATGATGAATGGGTAGTGGAGGTTGTTTGTTGACGGGTTGACTATAAGGGTGATGCGTATGATGCCATATCCTCCTAGTTTTAGTAGAAGGGCGGCTAGTAGCATGGAGCCGGCAATTGGAGCCTCTACGTGGGCTTTGGGTAGTCAGAGGTGTAGGCCGTATAGGGGTGCTTTAACTATGAAGGCGATTAGTAGAGCGAAGCTGGATACCAGGCCTGTTCAGGAGGTTGGGGCTGTGGGGTGTGATAGTTTGAGTATGGGGAAGTATAATGTGCCGATTTGGTTGTGTAGGTGTAGAATGGCGATTAATAGTGGAAGGGAGCTGGCCAGGGTGTAGAATAGTAGGTAGATGCCGGCACTTAGTCGTTCTGGCTGGTTACCTCATCGTGTGATGAGGATTAGAGTGGGGATTAGGGTGGCTTCGAAGGCAATGTAGAATAGTATTAGTTCTGAGGCTGAGAAGGCTAGGAGGAGGAATGGTTGGGCAATAATTAGTGTTGTGGCAAAGATGCGTTTGCGAATGATGGGTTCTTGTTCTAGGTGGTTTTGGCTGGCCATGATCATGAGGGGCAGTAGTCAGCATGATAGCACTAGCAGGGGGGAGGAAATTTGGTCGATGGAGGCTCAGGGGGTTAAGGTTTTGCCTGGGTAGTATGTTGGGACTAGTCATTGGAGGCTGACAGTGGCGATTAGCAGGCTGTGCATTGTAATGTTGGTTCATAGGTGTTTGCATGGGGATAGGAGGGCTAGGGGGAGTAGTATAATAGTTGGGACTATGATTTTTAGCATTGTAGTAGGTTGAAGTTGTGGAGATGGTCGGAGCCGTGAGTTCGAGTGGAGGCGACTAGCAGTGCTAGTCCTGTTCCTGCTTCGCAGGCGGAGAATGTTAGTATGATGATAGGCAGGATGGAGGCGGACGGGGTTTGTATTTGGATAGGTCACATGGTTAAAGCGACGTATATTGATAGTATTATGCTCTCTAAGCATAGCAGAGCGGAGATTAGATGAGTTCGGTGGAAGGCTAGGCCTAGGCTGCTTAGGGTGAAGGCCGCATAGAAGCTGAAGTGGAGGTAGGACATAAAGAAAGTTATAGGGTGGGTACTATAATTTGTTGAGCCGAAATCAACTGTCTTGGTTAGACTAACTTTCTGTTATTCTGCTCATTCTAGCCCGCCTTGTTTTCATTCGTAGACTAGCCCCAGTGTTAGCAGGAGGATGAGGATTGAGGTTCAGGTTAGCGTAGTGGTGGGGGATTGGAGTTGGATTGCTCATGGTAGGGGGAGTAGTAGGGCGATTTCTAGATCAAATAAGAGGAATAGGATTGCTACCAGGAAAAATCGGATTGAGAAGGGGAGTCGAGCGGATCCTAGGGGGTCGAATCCGCATTCGTATGGGGAGAGTTTTTCTGAGTCTGGGTTTATTTGGGCCAGTCAGAAGTTTAGGGCAGTTAGGAGGATGCTTAGGGTTAAAGATGCGGTGAGTATGAATAGAATTATATTCATTGCTCTTCTCTGGGGTTGAACCAGATTCTAAGGATTGGAAGTCGATTGTATTGATTATACTAGAAGAGCAGGATCCTCATCAGTAGATAGAGATATATAGGAATAGTCATACTACGTCTACAAAGTGTCAGTATCAGGCTGCTGCCTCAAATCCGAAATGGTGGTTTGATGTGAAGTGGTATTTGATTAGGCGTAGGAGGCATACTAGGAGGAATGTGGATCCAATGATCACGTGTAGGCCGTGGAATCCTGTAGCTACGAAGAATGTTGAGCCGTACACTCCGTCAGCGATAGTGAAGGGGGCTTCGTAGTACTCTATGGCTTGGAGGGCGGTGAAGTAGAATCCTAAGAGGACTGTGAGGGTGAGAGCTTGGATGGCTTGTTTTCGGTTGGCTTCTGTGATGCTGTGGTGGGCCCATGTGACGGTGACTCCTGAGGCTAGGAGGATGGCGGTGTTTAGTAGGGGCACTTCCATTGGATTTAGGGGTGTGATGCCTACTGGGGGTCATTGGCCTCCTAGTTCTGGGGTGGGGGCGAGGCTTGAGTGGAAGAAGGCTCAGAAGAAGCCCAGGAAGAAGAAAGCCTCTGATGTGATGAATAGGGCTATGCCGTATCGTAGGCCTTTTTGGACGGTTGGGGTGTGGTGACCTTGGAATGTGCTCTCTCGTACGATGTCTCGTCATCATTGGAATATGACTAGGATGGTGGAGGTTAGGCCGATGATTAGGAGATTGGGGGAGTTGTAGTGGAATCATATGGTGAGTCCTGAGGTGGTAAGGAGGGCGGCGGCCGCTCCTAGAATGGGTCATGGGCTTGGGTCTACTATGTGGTAAGAGTGTGCTTGGTGAGTCATTGGGTGTTAGATGTTTTCTTGTAGGTAGAGGCTCAGTAGGAGTACGAAGACGTAGGCTTGGATTATGGCTACTGCTACTTCTAGGACAGTTAGTATCAGTAAGATGAGCAGGGTCAGGAGGGACACTGCTGGTATAGTTGAGAATAGAGCGGTGGTAGCAGTGGAGATGAGTTGAATTAGTAGGTGGCCTGCTGTTAGGTTGGCTGTTAGTCGAACTCCTAGTGCTAGTGGGCGGATGAGGAGGCTTGTTGTTTCGATTAGGACCAGGGCAGGGATTAGGGGTGTGGGGGTGCCTTCTGGCAGGAGGTGGCCTAGGGAGGCGGAGGGCTGATTTCGTAAGCCCGTGAGGAGTGTAGCTAGCCATAGGGGAAAGGCCAGGGCCAGATTTATGGATAGTTGGGTGGTGGGTGTGAATGTGTAGGGCAGTAAGCCTAGTAGGTTGATTAGGAGTAGGAAGATTATTAGTGAGGTTAAGATTAGGGCTCATTTGTGTCCCTTTTTGTCCAGAGGCATTATTAGTTGTTTTGTGACTAGGTTGATGAATCATAGTTGAAGTGTGGAGAGTCGGCTGGTGATTCATCGGTTTCCTGGGGAGGGGAGGAGGAGGGCAGGGAATGTTATGGCAATGAGGATTAGGGGGATTCCTAGGAAGGATGGGCTGGAGAATTGGTCGAAGAAGCTTAGGTTCATGGTCAGGTTCAGGGAGTTGTTTTGATGGTTTTAGGTGCTTTGCTGTGTGGGGGGTTTGTGGTGATGAATGCTAGTAGCTTTGGTTGGATAATTAGAGAGAAGGTGAGTCATGAAATGGTCATGATAAAAAATCAGGGGCTTGGGTTGAGTTGAGGCATATCATTAAGGAGGGGTGGGCCCTCTTTCTCTAGCTTAAAAGGCTAGTGCTGTTCCATAGCTTCTTAATGATTAGGAGGAAATTAGGGAGGATCAGTTTTCGAAATTTGCGAGGGGGGTAGATTCGACTACGATTGGTATAAAGCTGTGGTTGGCTCCGCAGATTTCTGAGCACTGTCCGTAGTAAATTCCGGGGCGGGAGGCGAGGAAAGCGGTTTGGTTGAGTCGGCCTGGAATTGCGTCGGTTTTCACGCCGAGGCTTGGTACGGCTCATGAGTGTAGCACGTCGTCGGCGGTGACGATAACTCGGACTTTAGATTCTGTAGGTACAATAACTCGGTGATCTACTTCTAGCAGACGGAAGTGGCCTAGTGGCAGATCTGATGTTGGGACTATGTAGGAGTCGAATGTTAGTTCTTTGAGGTCTGTGTATTCGTAGGTCCAGTATCATTGGTGGCCGATGGCTTTTAAGGTAAGGTCGGGCTCGTTAATTTCGTCCATTATGTACAGGATTCGTAGGGAGGGGAGGGCAAGTATGATTAGTACTGCAGCTGGGAGGATTGTTCAGACAAGTTCAATTTCTTGGGCATCTACAGAGCTTGATGAGAGTTTTTCTGTGAGTATCAGGGTCATGAGGTAGAGGACCAGGCTGCAAATGGCTAGGGCTACCATTAAGGCATGGTCGTGAAATTGCATGAGTTCTTCTATGATGGGTGATGAGGCGTCTTGGAAACCGAATTGTGAGTGGTTGGCCATAGTTAAAGGGAGAGGTGTACTGGAGTTTCACCTGTGACTTAGCCTTGACAAGGCTATGTAATAGTTTTACTAACACCTCTATGAGAAAGAAGCATAAGTGGTCTATGCGGTTGGCTTGAAACCAACATATGGGGGTTCGACTCCTTCCTTTCTTGGACTTGTACAAAGGCTGGTTCTTCGAAGGTGTGGAATGGGGGTGGGCAGCCGTGGATTCATTCGACGTTCGTGCTTGTTAGTTCTGGTTGGAAGGCTTTACGTTTTGACGCGAAAGCTTCTCAGATGATGAACACTAGTATGATTACGGCTGTTAGGGAGATTAGGGACCCTACTGAAGAGATTGTGTTTCATAGGGTGTAGGCGTCAGGGTAGTCTGAGTATCGTCGTGGCATGCCAGCTAGGCCTAGGAAGTGTTGGGGGAAGAATGTCAGGTTAACACCAACGAACATTACTCCGAAGTGGGCTTTGGCTCATGTAGAGTGGAGGGTGTATCCGGTGAATAGGGGGAATCAGTGGGTGAAACCGGCCATGATTGCAAATACTGCTCCTATTGATAGTACGTAGTGGAAGTGGGCTACTACGTAGTAGGTGTCGTGTAGAGCGATGTCTAGTGAGGAGTTCGCTAGGACGATTCCTGTCAGTCCTCCGATGGTGAATAGGAAGATAAATCCTAGGGCTCATAGTATTGGGGGGTCTCATTTGATTGTTCCGCCGTGCAGGGTTGCTAGTCAGCTGAAAACTTTGATCCCTGTAGGGATGGCGATGATCATGGTGGCAGACGTGAAGTATGCTCGGGTGTCTACGTCCATTCCTACGGTGAATATGTGGTGGGCTCAGACGATGAACCCTAGGAATCCGATAGACAGCATGGCTCAGACTATTCCCATGTATCCGAATGGTTCTTTTTTTCCTGAGTAGTAGGCTACGACGTGGGAGATGATCCCGAATCCTGGGAGGATTAGGATATAGACTTCCGGGTGGCCGAAGAATCAGAATAGGTGTTGGTATAGTACTGGGTCCCCTCCTCCTGCAGGGTCGAAGAAGGTGGTGTTGAGGTTGCGGTCAGTCAGTAGCATGGTAATGCCGGCGGCAAGTACGGGGAGGGATAGGAGTAGTAGTACTGCGGTGATGAGTACGGATCAGACGAACAGAGGAGTTTGATATTGTGATAGAGCAGGTGGTTTTATGTTGATTGCGGTTGTGATGAAGTTAATAGCCCCTAGGATTGAGGAGATCCCTGCCAGGTGGAGGGAGAAGATAGCGAGGTCTACTGAGGCCCCAGCGTGGGCGAGGTTACCAGCCAGAGGGGGGTAGACAGTTCAGCCTGTTCCAACCCCTGCTTCGACTGTAGAGGAGGCTAGGAGTAGTAGGAAGGATGGGGGGAGAAGTCAGAAGCTTATGTTGTTTATTCGAGGGAATGCTATGTCTGGGGCTCCGATTATTAGGGGGACTAGTCAGTTCCCGAAGCCTCCGATTATGATAGGTATAACCATAAAGAAGATTATTACGAAGGCGTGAGCTGTAACTACTACGTTGTAGACTTGGTCGTCTCCGAGTAGGGAGCCTGGTTGGCCCAGTTCTGCTCGAATAAGTAGACTTAGGGCTGTGCCTACTATTCCGGCTCATGCACCAAAAATTAGGTACAGGGTACCGATGTCTTTGTGGTTGGTTGAAAATAATCATCGATTAATGAATGTCACAGGTAAGATGGCTGAGTGTGTAAGCGTTAGGCTGTAGTCCTTTTTACAGAGGTTCAATTCCTCTTCTTATCGACTCCGTAGTGAAATTCATGGTGAGTTGCAAGCTCATTGATGTACACTGATTGTGTGCCGGGGTCTTAGATAGAAGCCAGTTGGTTTGGGCATATAGCTGTTAACTATATAATCGTGGGGTCAAAGCCCACCTGTCTAGAGGGTTTAAGGTTCTAGCTTAATTAAAGTGTCTGGGTTGCATTCAGAAGATGCAGGGTAGTGTCCTGCGAATCTTAGCAGAAACTAAGAGGGTTTAACTCTTGTTTAAGGCTTTGAAGGCCTTCGGTTTTGGTAATCCTAAGTTTCTTAGACAATAGTGAGGAGTATAGGGGAGATGGGTAGGAGGATGATGGATATTGTGACTAGAATGGCGACTAAGGTGTTGGTAGGTTTGTTGGTATACCACTGTTTTATGTGGTTTGTCGTATGTGGGGGAAGTGTGATTGTTGCACAGTATGCGAGTCGGAGGTAGAAGAATAGACCTAATAAGGACAGTAGGGCGATGATTGTTGCTGTTGGGGCTATTTCTTGATTGACCAGTTCTTGAATAATCAGTCATTTAGGAAGGAAGCCGGTCAGAGGGGGTAAACCTGCTAGGGAGAGTAAAGTCAGTATTAGTATCGCGCTCAGAGCTGGGGTTTTTGCTCATGTGGTTATTAGTGTGGACAGTTTTAGCGTTTTAATTGTGTTTAGGGTGAGGAATACGGCGGCGGTTATTATTACGTATAAATAGAAGTTGAGTAGGGCTAGTTTGGGGCTGTAGGCGATGACAATTGCTATTCAGCCTAAGTGGGAGATAGATGAGAAGGCAAGGATTTTTCGGGTTTGCGTTTGGTTGAGTCCCATTCATCCTCCCACAGCTGCGGATAGGAGGGCTATGGCGGTTAGTAGGGAGGGGTTTAGTGATTGGGAGGTCATATAGAGGAGTGTGATTGGTGGGAATTTCATGACTGTGGACAGGAGTAGGCCGGTGGTGAGGTGGCAGCCTTGTAGTACTTCGGGGAATCAGAAGTGGAACGGAGCAAGTCCTAATTTTATTGCAATGGCTGCAGTAAGGATTACGCAGGATACTGGGCAGGTTAGTTGAGTGATGTCTCATTGTCCAGTGTGTCATGCGTTAGTCATGCTGGAGAATAGGAGTAGGGTGGAGGCGGCTGCTTGTACTAGAAAGTACTTGGTTGCAGCTTCAATGGCTCGGGGGTGGTGCGATTTTGAGATTAGCGGTAGGATCGCTAGGGTATTGATTTCAAGTCCAGTCCAGGCTATAATTCAGTGGTTACTCGAGATTGTGATAGTTGATCCTAGAAGTAGGCTAAGGGTAAAGACTAGTTTTGCTTGGGGGTTCATTAGTAGGGGAAGGAGTTGAACCATCATTTTCGGGGTATGGGCCCGATAGCTTATTTAGCTGACCCTACTAGAAAATAATATAAGGGAAGTATGGAGGGTTTTGATCCCTTTAGTGCAGGTTCAATTCCTGCTTTTCTAAATCCTTAGGAAATGAGAGGGCTGGTGTACCTCTATGTTCACTTTATCATAGTGACCCTTAGTATTCAGGCACATTTCCTTTGGCATATTCTTATGTATGGGGGTAGGCCTGCGTAGGAGATTGGTAGGCTAGTGTGCCACAGGCATAGGGCTAATGTGAGAGGGAGGAAGTTTTTTCATAGTAGATGTATTAGCTGGTCGTAGCGGAATCGCGGGTATGAGGCTCGGATTCATAGGAAGCCTGCAGATAGAAGCAGAACTTTTGTGGCTAGAACTACGGAGTACAGCTCTGGGGGCAGGTTGAAGACACTTGGGTTGAAGAATAGGAGGGCGGTTAGCGTGTTCATGAGCATGATATTCGCATATTCAGCTAGGAAGAACAGGGCGAATGGTCCTGCTGCATATTCGACGTTGAATCCGGAGACTAGTTCGGATTCCCCTTCTGTAAGGTCAAAGGGGGCGCGGTTTGTTTCGGCGAGTGTTGAGACATACCATATTATGGCTAGGGGCCAGCAGGCGAAGATGAGGTAGAGGGGTTCTTGGGTGACTGCCAGGGTGCTGAGGGTGTAGCTTCCGCTGAGTAGGACGATGGACAGTAGGATAATAGCCAGGGTGACTTCATAGGAGATAGTTTGGGCTACCGCTCGGAGGGCCCCAATCAGGGCGTATTTTGAATTGGAGGCTCAGCCCGATCAAAGGATGGAGTATACTGCTAGGCTGGACATGGCCAGTAGGAATAGAAGACCAAGGTTAAGGTCTGCAAGGGGGAAGGGTATGGGGAGTGGGGTCCAGATGGAGATTGCGAGAAGGAGGGCTAGTATGGGGGTTGCAATAAATAGGATTGGAGAGGATGTTGACGGGCGGATGGGCTCTTTAATAAATAGTTTGATTCCATCTGCCAGGGGCTGGAGTAGTCCAAAAGGACCAACAATGTTTGGGCCTTTTCGTCCTTGCATATAGCTCAGGATCTTACGTTCAACTAGTGTTAGGAAAGCTACTGCGATTAGAATTGGGAGGGCGTAGGAAAGGGCTATGATGAGGTTGATCAGTATTGGGTGGTTGGTCATGGGGGAAGCTAGGGAGAGGATTTGAACCTCTGAATTAAAGGACTTAAGCCTTTTGCATTTGCCGAGCTCTGCCACGCTAGCTGGCCCTTTTCTAGGGTGTGGTGGAGTGTGATAGCCTTTTGTGATTAAGTTGACTTCATCACTTAAGGCGAAGGCTTGCTTGTGGTATTGGCCTCACTTTTCCTATCCTTTCGTACTGGGAAGAGTTCATCATAGATAGAAACCGACCTGGATTGCTCCGGTCTGAACTCAGATCACGTAGGACTGTTAATCGTTGAACAAACGAACCCTTAGTAGCGGCTGCACCACTAGGATGTCCTGATCCAACATCGAGGTCGTAAACCTCCCCGTCGATACGGACTCTCGGGGGAGATTGCGCTGTTATCCCTGGGGTAGCTTGGTCCATAGATCAATTATATTGGGTCTGGTTGCTATTAGCACGTTGAGGGGTTGCTCTCAGTCTAGAGGGATGGTCTAATTTTTGGAGGATTTGTTTTTCTCCAAGGTCGCCCCAACCGAAAAACGCGGGCCAGTGGCTTAGTGAATAAGTGAGCCCAGTGGGGGGTTATGTATTTTGGGGTGGCCGCTGGTTTTGAAGTTCCACAGGGTCTTCTCGTCTTATGGGTTTATCCCTGCTTTCGCACAGGGAGATCAATTTCACCGATTGCCTGCAAGAGACAGTTAAGACCTCGTTTAGCCATTCATACTAGTCTCGATTTATGGGACAATTGATTGCGCTACCTTTGCACGGTTAGGATACCGCGGCCGTTAAACGTCAGGTCACCGGGCAGGCATCACCTTCAATACTTGTTTTGGTTTGCTGAAGGCTATGTTTTTGGTAAACAGTCGGGCCTTGACGGGTTTGCCTAGTTCCTTTTGCAGGTTTTAATCTTTCTTAATGGACGCTCCTCTGTCGGGTTAACAATGTGTTTAATACTGTGCTTGTTGTATTGATCGTATATGGGGCATTTGTTAATAATGTGTGGATGTAAGCTTGCGTCGTAGAGGGAGGACCCTGGTTACTCATTCTAGCATTAATTCTCCTATTTGGGTATAGGTTAGCCCGTTAGTGAGGAGGGATTCGTAAAGTTTAGATATTTTTGAGGTACTGAGCTTTAACGCACTCTCTGTTGATGGCTGCTTGAGGGCCCACAATAGGTATGTGTGAAGGTTACTTATCCGCTCGTGGAGATTGTATTCTTTTTTAAAGGAGCTGTACCCCCTTTAAATAGCCCTTAATTCGCTTCATTGGGGTTTATTGTTTCCTTGGAGAAGAATTAAGAGTGAACTTAGATTCGTTTCACAGGCAACCAGCTATCACCCAGCTCGATTGGCTTTTCACCTCTACCAGCAAGTCGTCCCACTCTTTTGCAACAGAGACGGGTTCGCTCAATAATAGCTGCTCGCAGGTAGCTCGCTTGGGTTTCGGGGTGGCAAACTTAAATTCATTTTGCTTGGTTTTTCTTGCTAGACCATGATGCAAAAGGTACAAGGGTTGATCTTTGCTTTTTATAGCTTGACTTGTTTCACTTCTATTTCATCTTTCCCTTACGGTACGTGGTCTCTATCGCTCCAATGGTGTCTTTTCTATCGCCTATACTGGGACTGATAAATGCTTTAGTTGGGTTTAGGGAGTAGCTTTGTTATTCCAGGTCATGTCGATTGGGCTAGAGTCTGGCATCAAGACGATCCGGTTTGAACGGATATCTTTCAGGTGTAAGCTGAATGCTTTTGTTAAAGCTACGTCTTGGTGTTCTAAGTGCACCTTCCGGTACACTTACCTTGTTACGACTTACCTCCTCTTTGGCTGGATAGCTTATTAGGTATGGGGGAGTTGGTTCGCCTTTGAGGAGGGTGACGGGCGGTATGTACGTGTCCCAGGGCCGGCTTAAAGAGGGCTCGATGGTCCCACTTTACTGCTAAATCCGCCTTCAAGAGACTGTTTCAAGTCCCTTTGCCGTATGTTCTAGTCTAGAAAATGTAGCCCATTGCTTCCATTCCATAGGCTATACCTTGACCTGTCTTATTAGCGGGGAGGGGCTATTGCGCTCACTGTTGGGCTGTCAGTAAAGGTGGGCTGGCGACGGCGGTATATAGGCTGTTCGGGGCAAGGAATGGTCAGGTAATATCGTGGATCATCGATTACAGAACAGGCTCCTCTAGGTGGGTTTGGGACACCGCCAAGTCCTTAGAGTTTTAAGCGTTTGTGCTCGTAGTTCTCGGGCGGACGCTCAGGTAAAGTAGAGCATCAAGATTTAGGGCCAGGCATAGTGGGGTATCTAATCCCAGTTTGGGTCCTGGCTTTCGTGGGTTTCAATTGATCGTTGTTCTAAGATCTTCTTTGAGGACGGAGGCCTTATGGGCATCTTGGGCTTATGACAGCTCAGTTGCTTTTTAATCTTAGCTACTTGGATAACATGTGACCACTCTTTACGCCGTTATAATGTTAATTTGGGCCTCCTGTATGACCGCGGTGGCTGGCACAGGATTTACCGGCCCTGAGTTGCTATGGCTAAGTCAAGTTTACACTCATTGCTTAATATTAACTACTGCTGATAACCTGTGGAGGCGTGGCAATTGCTAGGCGTTTTGGGCTACAGTAAAGGTGAGCCTGATACCTGCTCCTATCTGCCTGTAAGGGGTCCAGGGCGTCTACACTGGCGCGCGGATACTTGCATGTATAAACCTAGCAACAACCAACAGTAAGGTTAGGACTAAGTCTTTTGTCCTTGGGTGTGTGTGACCAGCCGTCTTGACATCTTCAGTGTCATGCTTTTTGTAAGCTACAAGGAC